GCTAGCGTAGCTTAAAATAAAGCATAGCACTGAAGATGCTAAGACGGGCCCTAGAAAGCTCCGCATGCACAAAGGCTTGGTCCTGACTTTACTGTTAGCTTTAACACAACTTACACATGCAAGTATCCGCGCCCCTGTGAGGATGCCCTTAATCCCCCGCCCGGGGACGAGGAGCAGGTATCAGGCACTAATCTTTAGCCCAAAACGCCTTGCCACGCCACACCCCCATGGGAATTCAGCAGTGATAAATATTAAGCCATAAGTGAAAACTTGACTTAGTTAGTGTTAAGAGGGCCGGTAAAACTCGTGCCAGCCACCGCGGTTATACGAGAGGCCCTAGTTAATAGCCACGGCGTAAAGGGTGGTTAGGGGAGACAGAGATAAAGCCGAAGGGCCTCTTGGCCGTCATACGCTCCTGAGTGTCCGAAGCCCATAAGCGAAAGTAGCTTTAATATAGTCCACCTGACTCCACGAAAACTGAGAAACAAACTGGGATTAGATACCCCACTATGCTCAGCCGTAAACCTAGACGTTATTACACATCAACGTCCGCCCGGGTACTACGAGCGTTAGCTTGAAACCCAAAGGACTTGGCGGTGCCTTAGACCCCCCTAGAGGAGCCTGTTCTAGAACCGATAACCCCCGTTAAACCTCACCACTTCTGGCCATCCCCGCCTATATACCGCCGTCGTCAGCTTACCCTGTGAAGGACTAACAGTAAGCTAAATGGATATATTCCAAAACGTCAGGTCGAGGTGTAGCGCACGAAGTGGGAAGAAATGGGCTACATTTTCTATAGTAGAATATCCACGGATAGTACCCTGAAAAATTACTCGAAGGAGGATTTAGTAGTAAAAAGGAAAAAGAGTGTCCTTTTGAACCCGGCTCTGAGGCGCGTACACACCGCCCGTCACTCTCCCCTGTCATACAGCGATAAATGTTCATAACACCAAAGCACGGACAAGGGGAGGCAAGTCGTAACATGGTAAGTGTACCGGAAGGTGCACTTGGATCAAACCCAGGGTGTGGCTGAGACAGTTAAGCATCTCCCTTACACCGAGAAGACATCCATGCAAATTGGATCGCCCTGAGCCAGACAGCTAGCTTAACCATCAAGATTAACTCAACACCATAAATAATTTAGCATTAATTAAACCAGGAAACTAAACCATTTTTCCACCTTAGTACGGGAGACGGAAAGGGTAATTTTAAGCAATAGAGAAAGTACCGCAAGGGAAAGCTGAAAGAGTAATGAAATAATTCATATAAGCACAAAAAAGCAGAGCTTAACCCTCGTACCTTTTGCATCATGATTTAGCCAGCACCACACAAGCAAAGTGACCTTTAGTTTGAAATCCCGAAACCAAGTGAGCTACCCCGGGACAGCCTATTTGGGCGAACCCGTCTCTGTGGCAAAAGAGTGGGAAGAGCCCCGGGTAGAGGTGATAAACCTACCGAACTTGGTGATAGCTGGTTGCCTAAGAAGTGAATAGAAGTTCAGCCTCGTACCCCTTTAGCCAACCAAGAAATGTCTAAGTAAGCATATGAGAGAAATACGAGAGTTAGTTGAAGGGGGTACAGCCCCTTTAATAAAGGACACAACCTTAAATAGGAGGATAAGAGTCACATTTTATAAAACTAGTCGTCCCAGTGGGCCTAAAAGCAGCCATCTGAATAGAAAGCGTTAAAGCTCAAACGACATGCAGTTTATTATACTGTTAAATAACTCAACTCCCCTAAGAGTATTAGGCCGTTCCATGCCCCCATGGAAGAGACCATGCTAGAATGAGTAATAAGAGGGTATGACCCTCTCCTAGCACAAGTGTAAGCCAGCTCGGACAAACCACTGGAAATTAACGAACCCATAAAGAGAGGGTAATGTGTTTACTAAAGAAACCAAGAAAACAACACAACACTTATATCGTTAAACCCACACTGGAGTGCCATCAAGGAAAGACTAAAAGAAAAGGAAGGAACTCGGCAAACACAAGCCTCGCCTGTTTACCAAAAACATCGCCTCCTGCGAACCCCAATGTATAGGAGGTCCAGCCTGCCCGGTGACTACAAGTTTAACGGCCGCGGTATTTTGACCGTGCAAAGGTAGCGCAATCACTTGTCTTTTAAATGAAGACCTGTATGAATGGCTAAACGAGGGCTTAACTGTCTCCCTTTTCAGGTCAGTGAAATTGATCTACCCGTGCAGAAGCGGGTATATAAGTACAAGACGAGAAGACCCTTTGGAGCTTAAGGTACAAATTCACCTACGTTAAGCAGCTTATTAAATAAGTGAAAACCTAATAGAAATTGGAATTTTACCTTCGGTTGGGGCGACCATGGAGAACAAATAATCCTCCAAGTGGACTGGGATTAACCCTAGAACCAAGAATAACACTTCTAAGTCACAGAAATTTTGACCAAAAATGATCCGGTTATCAAGACCGATCAACGAACCAAGTTACCCTAGGGATAACAGCGCAATCCTCTCCGAGAGTCCATATCGACGAGAGGGTTTACGACCTCGATGTTGGATCAGGACATCCTAATGGTGCAGCCGCTATTAAGGGTTCGTTTGTTCAACGATTAAAGTCCTACGTGATCTGAGTTCAGACCGGAGCAATCCAGGTCAGTTTCTATCTGTAATGTCATTTTTCCTAGTACGAAAGGACCGGAAAAAAGAGGCCTATGCTGAAGGCACGCCTTGCCCCTAATTAATGAAGACAACTAAATTAAGTAAAGGGAGGACTCAAATGCAGGCCAAAGTAAGGCCCCACTAAGATGGCAGAGCATGGTAATTGCAAAAGGCCTAAGCCCTTTCAGCCAGGGGTTCAAATCCTCTTCTTAGTTATGCTAAACACTCTATTAACACATCTGGTTAACCCGCTTGCATATATTGCCCCCGTCCTGCTAGCAGTGGCTTTCCTTACACTTCTTGAGCGTAAAGTTCTAGGCTACATACAGCTACGAAAAGGGCCAAATATTGTAGGACCCTATGGACTTCTTCAACCAATTGCGGATGGAGTTAAACTATTTATTAAAGAGCCTGTCCGCCCCTCTACATCATCCCCCTTTTTATTTCTAGCTGCCCCCATCCTCGCATTAACACTAGCCATGATGCTATGAGCACCCATGCCTATGCCCCAACCAGTCGCGGATTTAAATTTGGGTATTTTATTTCTCCTCGCCCTATCTAGCCTAGCTGTATATTCTATTTTGGGATCAGGGTGAGCATCCAATTCAAAGTATGCACTAATTGGTGCCCTCCGAGCAGTCGCCCAAACAATTTCTTATGAGGTAAGCCTTGGGTTGATTTTATTATCCATTATTATCTTTTCGGGAGGATACACCCTGCAAATGTTTAGCATCACCCAAGAGGCCGTGTGACTCCTTGTCCCAGCCTGACCCTTAGCAGCAATATGATATATCTCAACGCTAGCTGAGACTAATCGTGCACCCTTTGACCTAACGGAGGGAGAGTCCGAATTGGTTTCCGGCTTTAACGTCGAATATGCAGGTGGACCCTTTGCGCTCTTCTTTCTAGCTGAGTATGCTAATATCTTATTGATGAATACCTTATCAGCCATTCTTTTCCTTGGTGCATCACACGTCCCCTCTATGCCAGAATTAACTACCATTAATTTGATAACTAAGGCCGCCCTACTTTCAGTGGTATTTCTTTGAGTTCGGGCATCTTACCCCCGGTTCCGATATGATCAGCTGATACATTTGGTTTGGAAAAATTTCCTCCCCCTGACTCTAGCTCTAGTCATCTGACATACCGCCCTCCCGATTGCACTTGCGGGACTCCCCCCGCAGCTCTAATTCTTACGGAACCGTGCCTGAATTTTAAGGACCACTTTGATAGAGTGGCTTATGGGGGTTAGAGTCCCCCCAGTTCCTAGAAAGAAGGGAATTGAACCCATCCTCAGGAGATCAAAACTCCTGGTGCTTCCTCTACACCACTTTCTATGATAAGGTCAGCTAATAAAGCTTTCGGGCCCATACCCCGAACATGACGGTTAAAATCCCTCCCCTATCAATGAATCCCTATGTACTCACCATCCTTTTGTCTAGCTTAGGATTAGGAACCACACTAACCTTTGCCAGCTCACACTGATTACTGGCCTGAATGGGCCTTGAAGTTAATACTTTGGCGATTATTCCCCTAATAACCCAACAACACCACCCGCGGGCGGTTGAAGCAGCCACAAAGTATTTTTTAACTCAGGCGACCGCCGCAGCAATGATTTTGTTTGCCGCCACCACCAATGCCTGACTGGTGGGTGAATGAAGTATTAATGACATATCACACCCAATTGCCTCTTCAATAACCATTACCGCCCTAGCACTAAAGATTGGACTTGCACCCATACACTTTTGGCTGCCAGAGGTGCTTCAGGGCCTTGACTTGATCACCGGATTAATCTTATCTACCTGGCAAAAGCTGGCCCCCTTGGCATTAATTATTCAGGTAGCCCCCACCGTTAGCCCGGGCATGCTCACATTGTTGGGGCTCCTCTCCACCCTAATTGGTGGATGAGGGGGCCTTAATCAAACTCAAGTCCGAAAGATCTTGGCCTACTCCTCTATTGCTCACATAGGGTGAATAATTATTATTTCGCAATATGCCCCCCATCTGACACTCCTTGCCCTTGGCATGTATGTGTTTATGACATCCACCGCCTTTCTATCGCTAAAAATGGTGTCAGCCACAAATATTAGTACCATCACGACCATATGATCGAAGGCCCCAGTCTTGGTCTCGACCACAGCCTTGGCCCTCCTCTCCCTGGGCGGGCTGCCCCCGCTCACCGGGTTTATGGCCAAGTGATTAATTTTACAAGAGATGGCAAAGCAGCAAGTTCCGCTTACAGCAACAATTATGGCCTTAGCAGCCCTAATTAGTCTTTATTTTTATCTCCGGTTGTGTTATGCTATGACCCTTACCATTTCTCCCAACACGACTAACGCTACAGCACCATGACGAACTCGAACAACTCAGTCCACGATTGCTCTTGCCTTATTTACAGTTGTTACATTGGGATTGTTGCCGATTACCCCCGCAATTGTCGCGCTCGTTATCTAGGGACTTAGGATAATTTAGACCAAGAGCCTTCAAAGCTCTAAGTAGGAGTTAAAATCTTCTAGTCCCTGATTAAGGCCTGCGGGACTTTATCCCACATCTTCTGAATGCAACTCAGACACTTTAATTAAGCTAAGGCCTTTCTAGATGAGAAGGCCTCGATCCTACAAGTTCTTAGTTAACAGCTAAGCGCCCAAACCAGCGGGCATTCATCTATCTTTCCCGCCGTTAGCCGGGTAAGGCGGGAAAGCCCCGGCAGACGTCAATCTGCGTCTTTGGATTTGCAATCCAACGTGTACTCCACTACGGGGCTTGATAGGAAAAGGACTTAAACCTCTATCTACGGGGCTACAACCCGCCGCCTAACTTCGGCCATCCTACCTGTGGCAATCACGCGCTGATTCTTCTCTACCAACCACAAAGATATTGGCACCCTCTACCTAGTATTTGGTGCCTGGGCCGGGATAGTTGGAACTGCCCTAAGCCTATTAATTCGAGCTGAACTAAGCCAGCCGGGGTCCCTCCTCGGCGATGATCAAATTTACAACGTTATTGTTACCGCACACGCCTTTGTTATAATTTTCTTTATAGTAATACCCATCCTTATTGGAGGCTTTGGTAACTGACTTGTCCCACTAATAATTGGGGCCCCCGATATAGCATTCCCACGAATAAATAATATAAGCTTCTGACTCCTGCCACCTTCCTTCCTCCTATTATTAGCCTCCTCCGGTGTTGAAGCTGGGGCCGGTACAGGATGAACGGTTTATCCACCACTTTCGGGCAACCTAGCCCATGCAGGTGCATCCGTTGACCTAACCATCTTCTCTCTTCACTTAGCAGGTGTGTCATCCATCTTAGGGGCAATTAACTTTATTACAACAACAATTAATATAAAACCCCCAGCCATTTCCCAATATCAAACCCCTTTATTTGTATGGGCCGTGTTAGTAACTGCTGTTCTACTCCTCCTATCTTTACCAGTTCTGGCTGCCGGAATTACAATGCTTTTAACAGACCGGAATCTTAATACCACATTCTTTGACCCTGCAGGGGGAGGGGATCCAATTCTTTACCAACACTTGTTCTGGTTTTTTGGGCACCCAGAAGTATATATTTTAATTTTACCAGGGTTTGGAATTATTTCTCATGTTGTAGCCTATTATTCAGGTAAAAAAGAACCCTTCGGATATATAGGAATAGTATGGGCCATGATGGCCATTGGCCTGCTGGGGTTTATTGTCTGAGCCCACCACATATTTACAGTTGGTATGGACGTAGACACCCGTGCATATTTTACGTCTGCAACAATAATTATTGCTATTCCAACAGGGGTCAAAGTTTTTAGCTGACTAGCCACCCTCCATGGAGGCTCTATTAAGTGAGAAACACCAATGTTATGGGCTCTTGGGTTTATCTTCCTCTTCACAGTAGGGGGCCTAACAGGAATTGTGCTAGCCAATTCATCATTAGATATTGTTTTACACGACACATACTACGTAGTAGCACATTTCCATTATGTTTTATCAATAGGTGCCGTATTTGCTATCATGGCGGCTTTCGTTCATTGATTTCCCCTATTTACAGGGTATACCCTCCATAGCACGTGAACTAAAATTCACTTTGGGGTAATATTTATTGGCGTAAACCTTACATTCTTCCCACAACATTTCCTAGGCCTTGCAGGGATGCCACGACGATACTCGGACTACCCTGATGCCTATACACTTTGAAATACAGTATCATCTATCGGGTCCTTAATTTCCCTAGTAGCAGTAATTATGTTCCTCTTCATTCTGTGGGAAGCCTTCGCTGCTAAGCGAGAAGTCTCATCCGTAGAACTAACCGCAACAAATGTTGAATGACTTCATGGGTGCCCTCCCCCTTACCACACCTTTGAAGAGCCCGCATTTGTTCAAGTTCAATCAAATTAACGAGGAAGGGAGGAATTGAACCCCCATATACTGGTTTCAAGCCAGTCACATAGCCACTCTGTCACTTCCTTCTAAGACATTAGTAAACTTGCAAATTACATCACCTTGTCAAGGTGAAATCGTAGGTTAAATTCCTGCATGTCTTAAGCCTTAGGCTTAATGGCACATCCCACACAATTAGGATTCCAAGACGCGGCATCACCCGTTATAGAAGAACTTCTTCACTTCCATGATCACGCTCTAATAATTGTCTTTCTAATTAGTACCTTGGTACTTTATATTATTGTTGCAATAGTGTCAACAAAGCTCACAAACAAATATATTTTAGACTCCCAAGAAATTGAGATTGTATGAACCGTACTACCTGCCGTGATTCTTGTCTTAATTGCTCTCCCTTCCCTACGAATTCTTTATCTTATAGATGAAATCAATGACCCCCACCTAACAATTAAGGCTATAGGACATCAGTGATATTGAAGCTACGAATATACTGACTACGAAAACCTAGGTTTTGACTCATATATAATCCCAACCCAAGACCTCAATCCAGGTCAGTTTCGACTTCTTGAGGCAGACCACCGGATGGTTGTACCCATAGAGTCACCAATTCGGGTACTCGTATCAGCCGAGGATGTATTACATTCCTGAGCCGTCCCATCCCTTGGAGTAAAAATAGACGCGGTTCCAGGCCGTCTTAACCAAACAGCCTTTATTGCCTCCCGACCAGGAGTGTTTTATGGACAATGCTCTGAAATCTGCGGGGCAAACCACAGCTTCATGCCTATTGTAGTTGAAGCAGTTCCACTTGAACACTTCGAGAACTGATCCTCACTAATACTAGAAGACGCCTCACTAGGAAGCTAAATCTGGGCCTCAGCATTGGCCTTTTAAGCCAAAGAATGGTGCCTCCCAACCACCTCTAGTGAAATGCCTCAATTAAACCCTGCCCCTTGATTCGCAATTTTAGTATTTTCATGACTGGTATTTCTTACCATTATCCCCACCAAAGTGATAAGTCACACATCCCCCAATGAGCCAGCACATATTGACTCTGAGGAACACAAAACTGAACCCTGAGACTGACCATGGCAATAAGCTTTTTTGATCAATTTGCAAGCTCGTCGTATTTAGGTATTCCTTTGATTGCCATTGCGATTGCCCTCCCATGAGTGTTATACCCCACTTCCACCTCTCGATGGGTAAATAACCGCCTTATCACAATTCAGGGATGATTCGTAAATCAATTTACTAGTCAACTTATAATACCATTAAATTTAGGGGGCCATAAATGAGCACTCCTTATGGCTTCATTAATAATCTTTTTAATTACCATTAATATGCTTGGGCTTTTACCATACACTTTTACCCCTACAACACAATTGTCTTTAAATATAGGATTTGCCGTACCATTGTGGCTCGCCACAGTTATTATTGGCATGCGCAATCAGCCAACAGTGGCCTTAGGACATCTATTACCAGAGGGCACTCCCATCCCCTTAATTCCTGTACTTATTATTATTGAAACAATTAGCCTTTTTATTCGACCCCTGGCCCTCGGCGTCCGGCTAACAGCCAACCTAACCGCAGGTCATCTTCTGATTCAACTGATTGCCACCGCCGTATTTGTTCTTCTCCCAATAATGCCTACGGTGGCAATTCTTACGGCTGCCGTCCTGTTCCTACTTACATTGTTGGAGGTTGCAGTCGCAATAATCCAAGCTTACGTGTTTGTGCTTCTTCTTAGCCTATATCTCCAAGAGAACGTTTAATGGCCCACCAAGCACACGCATTTCATATGGTTGATCCAAGCCCATGACCCCTAACCGGCGCAATCGGAGCATTACTAATAACATCCGGCTTAGCAATCTGGTTTCACTTCCACTCCACCACACTTATAACCCTTGGACTAATACTTCTACTTCTTACAATATATCAGTGATGGCGAGATATTATCCGAGAGGGAACATTTCAAGGTCACCACACACCCCCCGTACAAAAAGGATTGCGATATGGTATGATTCTATTCATTACATCTGAAGTATTCTTTTTTCTAGGATTTTTCTGAGCTTTTTATCATTCCAGTTTGGCACCTACCCCAGAACTAGGGGGCTGCTGACCACCCACAGGTCTTATTACCCTGGACCCATTTGAAGTTCCACTGCTAAATACAGCCGTCCTCTTGGCATCCGGAGTCACAGTAACATGAGCCCACCACAGCTTAATGGAAGGTGACCGTAAGCAAGCCATCCAATCCCTAACATTAACAATTTTACTGGGATTTTACTTCACCGTCTTGCAAGCCATGGAGTATTATGAGGCACCTTTTACAATTGCAGATGGCGTTTACGGCTCAACATTCTTTGTAGCTACGGGATTCCATGGATTGCACGTTATTATTGGCTCTTCATTTTTGGCTGTCTGCCTGCTTCGCCAAGTCCAATACCACTTTACATCCGAACATCACTTCGGCTTTGAGGCCGCCGCCTGATACTGACACTTTGTAGATGTAGTATGATTATTCCTCTACGTATCAATTTACTGATGAGGCTCATATCTTTCTAGTATTTAATGCTAGTACGAGTGACTTCCAATCACCTAGTCTTGGTTGAACCCCAAGGAAAGATAATGAATTTAGTTATTACAGTTTTAGTTATTACAATAGCCCTCTCTCTTGTATTAGCAACTGTATCTTTCTGATTACCTCAGATAAATCCAGATGCAGAGAAGCTCTCACCATATGAGTGCGGCTTCGACCCCCTCGGCTCAGCTCGGCTCCCGTTCTCTTTGCGATTTTTTCTAATTGCCATTTTATTCCTGTTATTTGACTTAGAAATTGCGCTTCTTCTTCCACTACCCTGAGGAGATCAACTTCACGACCCCACTAACACCTTTTTTTGGGCCACAGCAGTCTTAATTTTACTTACCCTAGGACTGATTTATGAATGAACTCAAGGAGGCCTAGAATGGGCAGAATAGAGGATTAGTCCAATATAAGACCTCTGATTTCGGCTCAGAAAATTATGGTTTAATTCCATAACCCTCTTATGACACCCGTACACTTCAGCTTTACCTCAGCTTTTATATTAGGCCTGATAGGTCTGGCATTCCATCGTACTCATCTACTCTCTGCACTCCTTTGTTTAGAGGGAATAATACTATCCTTATTTATTGCACTGGCCCTGTGAGCTATACAATTCGAGTCAACCGTGTTTTCTGCAGCCCCTATGCTATTGTTAGCCTTCTCGGCCTGCGAAGCCAGTGCGGGCCTGGCTCTCTTAGTTGCTACAGCCCGTACCCACGGAACTGACCGCCTACAAAACCTCAATTTACTACAATGCTAAAAGTATTAGTCCCAACACTTATGCTGTTTCCAACAATTTGATTATCATCAACCAAATGATTATGACCTACAGCAACTGCCCAAAGCCTATTGATTGCCTTTATTAGCCTTACCTGGCTAAAGTGAACATCAGAAACTGGGTGGTCAACCTCCAACATATACTTAGCCACGGACCCGTTATCCACCCCTCTTTTAGTCCTTACATGCTGGCTCCTTCCATTAATAATTCTAGCCAGCCAAAATCACATTTACTCAGAGCCAATTAATCGTCAGCGTCTATATATTACCCTTTTGGCCTCCCTACAAACTTTCCTTATTATAGCATTTGGGGCCACAGAAGTCATTATATTCTATATTATATTTGAAGCCACCCTCATCCCCACGCTTATTATTATTACCCGTTGAGGAAACCAAACTGAGCGTTTGAATGCCGGAACCTATTTCTTGTTTTATACTTTAGCGGGCTCGTTGCCACTTTTAGTTGCCCTGCTTCTACTTCAACAGACAACGGGGACGCTATCCATACTTATTTTACAATATTCTCAGCCACTTACACTTAACTCCTGAGGTCATAGCATTTGATGGGCTGGGTGTTTGATTGCATTTTTAGTAAAGATACCACTTTATGGTGTACACCTTTGGCTACCGAAAGCCCACGTTGAAGCCCCAGTGGCAGGCTCTATAGTTTTAGCAGCAGTTCTACTTAAATTAGGAGGCTATGGTATAATACGAATAATAATTATGTTGGACCCACTCTCAAAAGAACTTGCCTACCCCTTCATTATTTTAGCCCTGTGGGGCATTTTAATGACTGGCTCGATTTGTTTACGACAAACAGACCTGAAGTCACTCATTGCCTACTCCTCGGTAAGTCATATGGGCCTAGTAGCAGGGGGCATCCTTATCCAAACCCCTTGGGGGTTTACCGGCGCAATCATTTTAATAATTGCCCATGGCTTAGTATCTTCCGCACTGTTTTGCCTTGCTAATACTGCATATGAACGGACTCATAGCCGAACTATGCTACTAGCCCGAGGCCTCCAAATAATTTTCCCATTGACTGCGGTTTGATGATTTGTTGCCAACTTAGCAAATCTAGCATTACCACCTCTGCCCAATCTTATGGGGGAGGTCATGATTATTACTACACTATTTAGCTGATCCCCCTGAACTATTGTATTAACAGGCCTAGGAACATTAATTACGGCGGCTTACTCCTTGTACTTATTCCTTATAACTCAACGGGGCCCAGCACCAAATCATATTAAAGGACTTTCACCATTCCACACCCGAGAACATTTGTTAATAGTGCTCCACCTTCTTCCCGTTGTTCTATTAGTAGCAAAACCAGAACTCATGTGGGGCTGATGCCACTAGTAAGTATAGTTTAATTTAAAATATTAGATTGTGATTCTAAGGATGGGGGTTAAAATCCCCTTACTCACCGAGGAGGGCCAAAGGCAGTAAGTACTGCTAATACTTATAACCATGGTTAAATTCCATGGCCTCCTTACGCTTCTGAAGGATAACAGCTCATCCGTTGGTCTTAGGAACCAAAAACTCTTGGTGCAAATCCAAGTGGAAGCTATGCACCCAACAACCCTAATCTTATCATCCTCACTAATTTTAGTTATTACAATTCTTATTTACCCCCTTTTGACAACGCTGGACCCTTACCATAAAGACTCTAAATGGGCCACAACCCATGTTAAAACTGCCGTCAGCACTTCATTTTTCGTTAGCCTTTTACCACTTATTTTGTTTCTAGACCAGGGAGCTGAAACTATCGTTACTAACTGGCACTGAATAAATACGGCCGTTTTTGACATCAACATCAGTTTTAAGTTTGATCACTATTCACTAATTTTTACCCCTATTGCCCTTTATGTAACTTGGTCTATCCTTGAGTTTGCATCCTGGTATATACACTCGGACCCTAACATGAACCGGTTCTTCAAATACTTGCTTCTTTTTTTGGTGGCTATAATTATTCTCGTAACTGCTAATAACCTTTTTCAACTTTTTATTGGCTGGGAAGGAGTTGGTATTATATCATTTTTATTGATTGGCTGATGATATGGCCGGGCCGATGCAAACACAGCAGCCCTCCAGGCAGTTTTGTATAACCGTGTCGGAGATATCGGGCTTATTATAAGCATGGCCTGAATTGCAATTAACTTAAACTCATGGGAGATTCAGCAGATCTTTTTTTTGTCAAAAACCTTTGATATAACACTTCCCCTTATTGGATTAATTTTAGCAGCGACTGGTAAATCAGCCCAGTTTGGCCTGCACCCATGGCTGCCCTCTGCCATGGAGGGCCCTACACCAGTGTCTGCCCTACTTCACTCCAGCACTATAGTTGTTGCCGGTATCTTCTTACTTATCCGACTTCATCCTATTATAGAGAATAATAATTTAGCACTAACAACCTGTCTTTGCTTAGGAGCACTGACTACTGTATTTACAGCCGCCTGCGCCCTGACACAGAATGACATCAAAAAAATTGTAGCATTTTCAACATCAAGTCAGTTAGGCCTTATAATGGTTACCATTGGCCTTAATCAGCCACAATTAGCGTTCCTACACATCTGCACTCACGCATTCTTTAAAGCTATATTATTTTTGTGTTCAGGGTCCATCATTCACAGTCTCAATGATGAGCAGGATATTCGAAAAATGGGGGGCCTACATGCCCTATTGCCCTTCACCTCAACCTGCCTAACCATCGGCAGCCTGGCCCTAACCGGAACCCCTTTTCTGGCAGGCTTTTTTTCAAAGGATGCCATTATTGAAGCACTAAATACCTCTTACCTAAACGCCTGAGCCCTAACCCTAACCCTTATTGCCACGTCCTTCACAGCTGTTTACAGCTTCCGAGTAGTCTTCTTCGTTACCATGGGCACCCCTCGATTCCTCGCATTATCTCCTATTAATGAAAATAACTTATCAGTGATTAACCCCATTAAACGACTCGCCTGAGGTAGTATTGTTGCAGGTCTTATTATTACATCAAATTTTTTAGTCTCAAAGACTCCAATCATAACCATACCTCTCGCCTTAAAGGTGGCTGCCCTTGCAGTCACAATTACCGGGCTATTAACAGCAATTGAATTGGCCGGGTTAACCAGTAAGCAGTTTAAGACAAACCCCATAACCCCCTCCCACCACTTCTCTAACATGCTTGGCTACTTCCCAGCAATCATTCATCGACTGGTTCCAAAGCTAAATCTAGTCTTAGGGCAATCCATTGCGACGCAGTTAGTAGACCAAACCTGATTTGAAACTGTGGGGCCGAAGGGACTGTCTTATGCACAGGTCAAGATGGCCAAAACTATTAGTGATACTCAGCGCGGTATAATTAAAACCTACTTAACCATTTTTTTGTTATCAATAACCCTCGCTGTTCTGTTAACAGCTATCTAGACTGCACGAAGAGCACCCCGGCCTAACCCCCGGGTCAGCTCTAACACCACAAATAAGGTTAGTAGCAGTACTCATGCACTAATAATTAATAGACCACCTCCGGATGAGTATATTATAGCTACTCCACTAATATCCCCTCGAAGTATTGAGAACTCCTTTAAACCATCGATGACTACTCAGGACCCCTCATACCAGTTTTCCCAAAGTAAGCCGACCACTAGTCCAACTCCGAGTAAGTAAATTAAGACATACCCAATTACAGAACGATCCCCCCACGCCTCAGGGAATGGCTCAGCGGCTAAAGCCGCCGAATAGGCGAATACTACAAGCATCCCGCCTAAGTAAATTAGGAACAGGACTAAGGATAAGAAGGATCCTCCATGGCCAGTGAGCACCCCACACCCAACCCCCGCCGCCACTACTAAACCAAAGGCAGCAAAATAAGGAGCAGGATTAGAGGCCACAGCAACTAGCCCTACAATTAAAGCAATTAACAGTATTGATACAAGATAAGTCATAATTTTTACTTGGATTTTAACCAAGACCAGTGACTTGAAGAACCACCGTTGTTATTCAACTATAAAAACCCTAATGGCAAGCCTACGGAAAACCCACCCCCTTATCAAAATCGCCAACCACGCACTAGTTGACTTACCAGCCCCCTCGAATATTTCAGTATGATGAAACTTTGGGTCGCTTCTAGGCTTATGCCTAGCCACACAAATCCTTACAGGATTATTTCTAGCCATACATTATACATCTGACATCTCCACCGCCTTTTCGTCAGTCGCACATATCTGCCGTGATGTTAACTACGGCTGGCTAATTCGAAACATGCACGCCAACGGAGCATCATTCTTCTTTATTTGCCTATATATACATATTGCCCGTGGACTATACTACGGATCCTACTTATACAAAGAGACCTGAAACATCGGAGTCGTTCTTTTCCTGCTAGTAATAATAACAGCCTTCGTGGGCTACGTCCTACCCTGAGGACAAATGTCATTTTGAGGCGCCACAGTAATTACCAATTTATTATCAGCAGTACCCTATGTGGGTGATGTCCTAGTGCAATGAATTTGAGGCGGGTTCTCAGTAGACAACGCCACCTTAACGCGGTTCTTCGCATTTCACTTCCTGTTCCCATTCGTGATTGCTGCAGCCATTGTCCTCCACCTATTATTTCTTCATGAAACAGGCTCAAATAACCCAACAGGCCTAAACTCAAACGCGGACAAGATTACATTTCACCCTTACTTTTCTTATAAAGACCTCCTTGGGTTTGTAGTTATACTTTTAGCCCTCACATCTTTGGCATTATTTTCTCCAAATCTACTGGGAGACTCAGAAAACTTCATCCCAGCCAACCCACTAGTCACCCCTCCACATATTAAGCCCGAGTGATATTTCCTCTTTGCCTATGCTATCCTCCGATCAATCCCAAATAAACTAGGCGGGGTCTTGGCCCTTCTATTTTCTATCCTCATCCTAATGGTGGTCCCAATTCTCCACACGTCTAAGCAACGCGGCCTAACCTTCCGACCCTTCACCCAAATTCTCTTTTGAACGCTAGTCGCGGACATGGCCATCCTGACGTGAATCGGGGGTATACCAGTAGAACACCCGTTTATTATTATTGGACAAATTGCATCTGTCCTATACTTTGCACTATTCTTGATCCTAATGCCACTGGCGGGTTGGCTGGAGAATAAAGCAATGGAATGAGCTTGCCCTAGTAGCTTAGCTTAAAGCATCGGTCTTGTAATCCGAAGATCGGAGGTTAAAATCCTCCCTAGTGCCAGAAAAAAGAGATTTTAACTCTCACCCCTGGCTCCCAAAGCCAGAATTCTAAATTAAACTATTTTCTGCCCTGTATGGTATAGTACATACTATGCATGATATTACATTAATGCTTATGTACATTAATGTATTATCACCATAAAATTATTTTAAACATAAAGCAAGTACTAAAATGTAGGTATACATAAAGCATTGGCTTGTGAATCAACAATCGAATTCATCGCAACCGTGTAAATTACTGATTCCTCTAACTGTCGTATCTCACAAACTAATCGTGAAGTGCCACAACATACGTTCCTCCTCCAATCCTTAATGTAGTAAGAAATCACCAACCAGCTTGTATAATTGCATAATAATCCATGATAGAACCAGGGACACTACTGAAAATAAGGTATATTATTAATTATTCCTTGTATCCTTACTCACTTTCACGAACATGGCATGTAAATCCCACCCTAGAGATCTATACTTGCATCCGGTAACTTCAGTAGTTCATATGTTCAATAACCCCACATGCTTCGCGTTCTTTTATAGGCATAGGTTCTTTTGGTCTGCCTTTCACAGACATCCCAAAGTGCATCCTAAAGATACTGAATTAAGGTAGAACATTTTTCTTGATTGTGAGGATAATAATGAATGATATTATACATAATTTAAGAATTACATATGTTTATCTCAAGTGCATAATACATCCTTATCTACTTCAGACTCATACTATATGCCCCCTTTTGGTTTCCGCGCGTTAAACCCCCCTACCCCCTACGCTCAGTAAATCCTGTTATTCTTGTCAAACCCCTAAACCAAGTAAAGCTCGACTAAGCGCATCAGAGCTAACGAATTTTGATAATGTTAACCCATGTCATCACGTGTTATATATAACATATGAATAAATAACATCGCATTTTTATGCGCAAAACTGACCTAAAAATGACGACTAAAAATTAATCATTAAACCTCAGTACTAATATTTCTAATGAAAAATAA